GCCTCGGGCAATTTGGCAAAGAAAAAAAGACTCGAATGCAGTATAGAATTAAGATAGATACAGATCAAACTAAAGATATTAAGCATAACAAATGTTGCATTCTTTGAGATAATTGTATTTTGTTTTGATTGAGTTATCGGTATAAGTTAAAAATGAAGAAATAGAAAATAGCCCAAAAATTCTTCTTTTTTTTGACTAACTCAATCAAAAATCCTTCCATTCTCAAACGAAAATAGAAGGAATCATACTTTCATACAATATCTTAATTAAATTATATGTAATGATCAATAAATTCCGTTTCATTTAACAACTACACGTGTCAAATCTTAGCAACAATGTAACGGATTCCATGGATATGTGGGCGGGAATTGACGAACAATCAATACCTATATTAGTGTTTAGTAGTGTTGAATCGAAATCGAAATGGGGCGTGGCCAAGTGGTAAGGCAACGGGTTTTGGTCCCGCGACTCGGAGGTTCGAATCCTTCCGTCCCAGAGTTGCCCAATCCTATTCGAAGATTGTTTTGTTTTAGATAATGTAAAAAAAGAAATCTCTTTCGTTTATTTGTTTAAGAGTGTAATTTTTATTTACTAGTTCCCTGTTTCAGACTTCTACTGATTCATAAAAGAATAATATCTTTGACTTTCTCACAAATCGAACCGAGTACTTATGACATACAGATTCTTTTTGTGATCGGGGTAGGAATCGAGATCAATGTATATTCAAAAAATAAATGGATTCTTCACCGTATGCGCGTTTTATTCAACTTTAATAATATTCTATATATATTGATTAAAGTTAGTTACTTAGAAAAAAAAATTTACATCCTATACCCATATCCAGTTATTTGAATTCTTAATGCTCTTTCCTTTTTTTATTCTATATTCATAAATATTTTATGGATTTTGTGTAAAGATTCCTGAAAACAACCTAAAGTAGAAATAGTGTCCATAATGTATTGAAATTGTTCTTTTTCAATGACTGTGACATTTCTTGTTGGTGAAAAGATCTGTTATTACTTAATTCCAATTTTGATTTTATCAATAATTTTATCAATCAGATGAAAGAATAACAACCTAAACCTAACTTTTCTTATTATTTCTATTTTTTATTCTTTATTTTGAATTTCTATTTGTTTTGTGGATGAAAAAAAAAGAAAAAAATAGAAATTCATTGTATTTTGGATCTATATAGTTATAGTTGGGTGAAATTTTTGATGATTCAATTCGAAAATCCTAGATTATCTATTCCTTTTAGGTTAAAAATTTCCTTATTTTTATTTTATGATGATTTGTGTCTCTTTAATTATTTGTGTCTCTTTAATTAATGAGCGATTCGCTAACATTTTTTAGTTTTATGATATTCGAAGAAGTGTGCAATTGGAGAATCAATACTTATCGAGTGACTTCTGCCCCTTTGCAACCGGACTTGCTTTTTTTGTTAATTTAATAACGTATATTCACTCTGTTCGGGTATTGGAAATCTGATTAAAGATCTTTCTTTATTTCTTTAGTAGATTTCTTTATCTGTACTTTGAATCTGTATTATTTTATTTATTGTATTATTATGTATCCATTGAGCCAATGATTATTCATGATTCCATATTGAATCAATTCCATACTGGTTCCAAACTAGAGGAATGTTATGGTAAAACTTCGTTTAAAACGATGTGGTAGAAAGCAACGTGCGGCTTGAAGGACGTGATCGGTTGTGGATTCTGACATCCACCATTTATAGGAATTATGAGGTGCTCTTGGCTCGACATAGTTTGTTCTGTTCTACATGGAACCCTCATTTAGTTGGGTTGTGAGTTAAAGTAAATAGTACACGATGTAGCTCGAGCGGAAAGGATTAATTCATTTTTCGGAGGTAAGGATCTAGGGTTAATGTCAATCAATAAGTTGGAACAACTTCGTAAGCATATCTTCGATATAGAAATTTGAAAGATTCAATTTGAACAAAAACTCTTCTTGGATTTGAAATTTTTGTTGGAATTGGAAAAACTATTTCGATAAAAAGTGTATCGTACGGGAATCAAGCATTCACATGATTCTTCGATAGTCAATAAATCACAAAAGGTATGTTGCTGCCATTTTGAAATGATTCAGGATCACCGAAGTAATGTCTAAACCCAATGATCCAAAACAAGGATAAACGATCTTGGAACAAGAAAACGCCAATTTAAATTGTCTCAATAATTTAATTTGAGCAGAAAAAAAAGAAAAAAATAAGGAATGGAATAAAGGGTGGATTTTAAATGAGACAAAAATTGGTTAGAGAGAGCTCAATAAAAAAAAATGTCAAGGGTTTCTGGTTTTCCTTTGAACTCTTTGAGTCTAACTTGAGTTATAAGTACGAATGTTTTTTCTTTTCAGTTTTTTCGGTAAGGAAGAAAAAACGAACTAAATCCTAGTTTCATTGATGATATATTTTATAGATCTATTTGTCACTCTACATAGTATGATCGAAATTCGAATCATTCTTTCTCGAGCCGTACGAGGAGAAAGCCTCCTATACGTTTCTAAGGGGGGGATTTTTCATCTATCCCAATGGGCCATCTATCGAATCGTTGCAATTGATGTTCGATCCCGAAGAGAGGGAAGAGATCTTCAGAAAGTAGGTTTTTATGATCCGATAAAGAATCAAACTTATTCAAACGTTCCCGCCATTTTAAATTTCCTTGAAAAAGGCGCTCAACCCACGGGAACTGTTCATGATATTTTAAAGAAGGCAAAGATATTTAAGTAACTTCCCGTTAATTACACGAAATTAAATGCAACAATCAAGAAATAGAAAAAAAGAGGGAGCGATCTTTTTGTAATTTTTTTCTTTATCTACGCTTCTTTTATTCTCTATGTAGGTTTTCTATGAAGTGCCAATCTAACACAAGTTTTTTTATTTCTTTTGTTTTATTAATGCTCATATTGACAATAGTGTATTGAGCAAATATAATTGATCGTGGATAAATAGATCTTTTTATCCACGCCCTATAAGTTTTGTTACTTTACTTCATATAAATGATAGGTTTCTTGGATTCGATTGACATGATACAAAAAGTCTCTTCTGAATGAAAAAACTAGGATCTATTTATCTTATCTCTGATAATTTTTTCTATTTTTATTTCATTTGACCTATTCTTTTTTTATGTTCATAATTGAATCTAAAAAAAAAAATGGATGGGGTTGTCCAATTTCTTTTTATAATTCCGATCGTATCTATATATAATTCCATTTTTGGGTTGCTAACTCAACGGTAGAGTACTCGGCTTTTAAGTGCGGCTAGAATCTTTTACACATTTGGATGAAGCAACGGATTCGTCCATACCGTTGGTAGAGTTTGTAAGATCACGACTGATCCTGAGAGGGAACGAATGGAAAAAACAGCATGTCGTATAAATGAATAACTCTAAGATAAAAATATGAAATCCTTACTTAACTTACGGAATCGGTATAAAATTAAAAGAAATATTCTTTTGATTCTTAGAGTTTTAATTCTTAAGAGCGGTACAAAAAAATTCCTGGTTGGATCGAGTGAATAAATGGATAGAGCCGAAAAGCTCAAATTAAATTATAGGGAAACAAAAAAAGCAACGAGCTTCTGTTCTTAATTCGAATAATTACCCGATCTAATTATACGTTAGAAATATATTAGTTCCAGGTACGGTAAAAGGTTTTTTATTTCATAACCTTACTTAAATAATAAGTGGATTCTCCGCTTTTTTCCGAATCCTAACTATTAACTATATCCCTGAGTGGAGACGAATGTGTAAAAGAAACAGTATATTGAGAAACATAATTAAAAATTTTTCTAAAGTCAAAAGAGCGATCGGGTTGCAAAAATAAAGGATTTATAACCATCTTGGTATCTTATAACGAACAAAAACCGATTGGGTGGAAAAAGATAGAATCTATTAATTAATCATCTCCAAGGTATCCATTCTTTTCTTAATAATATACCTTGTTTTAACTGTATCGTACTATGTATCATTTGATGGCCCAAGAAATTCTCAGTTTTGGTTCAAATCTAATTTAAAATGGAGGAATTACAAAGATTTTTAAAAATGGATAGATCTCGAGAACGAGACTTCCTATATCCACTTCTCTTTCAGGAATATATTTATGCACTTGCTCATGATTTTGGGTTAACTAAATCGATTCCTTATGAGTCTATGCAAATTTTAAGTTATGACAAAAAATATAGTTCACTAATTGTTAAACGTTTAATTATTCGAATGTATCAACAGAATCATTTGATTATTTTGGATAATTATTCGAATCAAAAAAAAAAATTTGAGCATAATAAAAATTTGTATTCTCAAATGATATCAGAGGGGTTTGCTGTCATTGTGGAAATTCCATTTGCATTGCGATTAGTATCCTCCTACCAAGGTAAAGAATCAATTAATTTACGATCCATTCATTCTACATTTCCCTTTTTAGAGGATAAATTTGTACATTTAAATCGTGTATTAGATATACTAATACCTTATCCGATCCATTTGGAACTGTTGGTTCAAAACCTTCGTTGTTGGATACAAGATGCCTCCTTTTTGCACTTATTAAGATTCTTTCTCTATGAGTATCATAATTGGAATAGTATTACTACTCAAAAAACGAAACAGAATCTTTTTTTTTTTAAAGAGAATCGAAGATTCTTCTTGTTTCTATATAATTTTCATGTATATGAATCGGAATCCATATTTCTTTTTCTACGTAAAAAATCTTATCATTTACGATCAATATCTTCTATAGCTTTTCTTGATCGAACACATTTTTATGGAAAAATAGAACATTTTCAAGTCGTTTTTCATAATGATTTTCATACCATCCTATGGTTGTTCAAGGATCCCTTCATGCACTATTTCCGATATCAAGGAAAATCGATTATGTCTTCAAAAGGAACTCCTCTTCTGATGAAGAAATGGAAATATTACCTTGTAAACTTGTGGGAATGTCATTTTTATTTTTGGTCTCAGCCGGATAGGCTTCATATAAACCAA